TCCATATCCATAATCCAATCTTTTTTATTCAATTTCTAATTGGCCTTTGGATACAAATCGTGAGAATGTATATTCTTCCTCAAATATGCTATTGAGAGGTAAAGGATTAAACCTTTTTAAGAAATAAAGTTTTTGATCGGAATATGAAAAAAACTGAAAGACCCCTTAACTATTTAAGTTTTTGATAGAACGAATCACACTTTTACCACTAAACTATACCCGCTACATATATATTATTGTATATGAATGGATCATTTGTCGAACAAAAGAGTGAGGCGCAATCAAGATAGCACCAGAATCATGAAAATTCTAGCGTTGACGCTTCGTCCCGCCGGGGACTTAAATAGGCGAAGAGCAGAAAGCTTACTTAAATAACATAAAAAAAAGTTATAGTTATATTATACTTTTCTTTTCGTTTGATACGAAGTCATTACTGACAGTCCCGGTCTGAAAGAATCATTGAAGCTGGATCATAGAAAGGATGAAATCCGCATACATGGTTCCTTTTTTTTTTTCAACTTCTCTTTCAACTGCCAGAGCCAGATCTTACTTATGAATTAAGAATTCGGGTCAATTGGATCTCAATTGTTCAAATAAAGCTTGTCTCTTGAACAAATAAATATAAATGAGTTATATTATAACTACGTTTATAAATATGTGTGTTTAATATTTGATATTTTTTTTTTTCTTTTTAATTTTAATATTTTTTATTGTTTAATATATGTACATATATATGTACATAATAAATATAAATAAATATATATATATGTTTTTTATTCCAGTTTCTTTTTCCAGTAAGTATAAGTAATAAATTGATAAAAAGAAAATAAAAAAAAAATATATTAATTTAATATTATTAATATTAATTTAATAATATTAATATTAAGTAATAATATTAAGATTAGGTATTAATATAATATTAAGTATTAATAATAAGAAATGACACTTCAACAAGTATTTTTGATTGATATCAAATCATTATTAAATTATTTTTTCTATGGAAATACTGGCCTGGCCCGGCCAGTACTTAAACCAAGCCGGGGGAATAAACCTTTCGTACAAAATAAAAAAAAGAAGTAGGGTATTTTCTATTGGGGATATCCGTTTCGAATCATTATCTAAATTGAATTCCTGATCAAATTTCTTCTTAAAATTTCTTCTTATATATATATATTTATCCTATATATATTTATATATTACTTTATTGTTCTTTTTATATATCTTTATTTTATATATCTTTATCTTATATCTTTTTTTATATAATCTTATATCTTTTTTTATATATCTTTATTCTTTTTTCTTTATAATATAAAATTTATATTTATTTATTATAAATAAATATATATATATTTATATATTTAATAAATAAAGAATATAATTTAATAGAATAGAAATAAAAGAATATAAATATAAAAAAAAATAGATAAATAAAAAAGGAAAACGAAGGTTTTTATCAATCTTTACTTCACGTGTCACATCACATAAAAAATTTTCCATTTTTAAATGGGGATGGGGAGAGATGGCTGAGTGGACTAAAGCGGCGGATTGCTAATCCGTTGTACGAGTTATTCGTACCGAGGGTTCGAATCCCTCTCTCTCCGCTTTTTCTGATTACTTGAGACTTTCGAATTCGAAGGAATTTCGATCCCTTGATTTTATCATAGGTAAATGTATGGAATACATAAAATCATAAGAAAAAAAATTTAGAAAAAGCAGGAAAAACTAAAAATATCTTTTTTTATTCCTCACGTCCAGGATTACGCCCTGGATCATTAGATAAAAATCCGAAGATGAAGAGAGAAATAAAGAATATCACTACTGTATAAACGAATAGTTTGAGAGTAAGCATTACACAATCTCCAAGATCTTTTTTTTTTTTTGAAAAAGGGAATAGATTACTTATTTTTTACCACATACACTATTTTGTTTTGACATGACACCCCCCAAAAAATGAAGTGTTTTTTGAAAAAAAAGTCATTTTCACGAATTTCTTTGGAATAAGATTTTGATTCCTTCGTTATCAAAAATTTCTTGTCATATGATTAGGTATTGTAGGCAACCTAATAAAATCTTTGCTCACTGTAAGGTCAGAACGAGGAAATAAGCTGATCAAAATTCATCGCCGCGGTTATTCAATATACAAGAATTTCTATTTTTGAATCGAGGGTTCATAATGGAAGACTTATCTGGTCTTATCAATTTTTCGAATTTTTATTTATCGAATAAATCATGAATTTAGCAAAGTATTAAATCATCGAAAACTTACAGCAGCTTGCCAAACAAAGGCTAAGAGAAAAAAAAGTACAGGTATGACAGGCATAACATCTACGATTGGATTTAAAAAGGCATAAGCTTCGGGCAATTTGGCGAAGAAAAAACTACTCGAATAAAAGACAGAATTAAGACAGATGCAGATTAAACTAAAGATATTAAGCATAACAAAATTTCGTTCTTGTAGATTAGATAATTTTATTCTGATTGAGTTTTTTTTATAAGGGAAAAAAAAGACAAGTCAAAAAATCTTTCTTTTTCTTCGAACTCTCCCAAATAAAAATCCTTCCTTCCATTCTCAAATGAGAATACGAGGAATTCCATTTTCATACAATATCTTAACTGAATTCCATGTAATGATCAATGAATTTTTTTTATTCTATATCTACATGTGTTGAATCCTAGCAACAATATATTCCCAATGTATTTATTGGGTTGGGATTGACGAATAAGCAATACCAATATTAATGTTTATTAGTGTCGAATAGAAATTCGAAATGGGGCGTGGCCAAGCGGTAAGGCAGCGGGTTTTGGTCCCGTTACTCGGAGGTTCGAATCCTTCCGTCCCAGATCGTTTCCATCAGAAACGAAAGATGGGATCACATTGTATCCCACATGAAACATAAAATTGTTAACGAGAACAATCTTTTGTTCTGAATTCTAAGAATGATTCTTAGAATCATATTTTTTCTTTCATTTGGTTTCTTACAAACGTAATCAAGTGTCAAATGTGGGTGGAAATAAATATCTTTTTTTTAATTCAAAAAAGAAATTCTGGGTTTATTATTCACATTCAGGATATGCTCGTACTACTCAATATTCATTTTAAAGTTAGTTACTTATGGAAACTTTATGTTCCATATCTATGAAATGTCAATTCTCACATGAAGCATTCTGAATCGAAATGTGAATGAAAGAAAGGCCTCTTTATTCCCTTACCAAGGGTAAAAAGCCTAAAGTAAATAAATGAGGTATCCCAATTCCACAGTCTATGTGGAGACTAAAGAATAGGGAGTTTTTGGTACTAATTTCATCACTGCTTTTAAAACTTCTAAAGCTGGTGTGGGAAAAAAATAGTAAAAACGAATTGATCTGGACCCCATTTTTTTGTATTTTATCTGGTTCATCTTATATCTTATACGGTTCAAATGAATAATTGTAAATCAATGTAATGTAGCGATTGGGGGAAATTCGTATATTGTATCTACTTGACTTTATGGAATTGATGGAAAAGAAAAATTCTTGAACCTGAAGTAAAACAAAATCTGTTCTGTTTCTGTATTGTATAAAATAAAAAAGTTTTATTAATAATTGATTTTTTCCGGGATTGCAAATCTATTAATATTAAAGGTTCCTTTTTTGAGGTTTATAGTTTATTTGTTCGAGAAAAATGGATCCTTCATGATTGATCGTCCCGAACAATCTTTTTAAGATGTAAATAAGTCTTAAGCAAACTTATTTATTCGTCTTTTTTAGAAAAATGTTTCATTCATATGATAGAATATAGAGTTAAATGAATTGGATCCTTGCTGAGCCTTCCCCGGATAAATACTTATCTATCCATAGATAGATAGAAAGTATGTACTATTATATACCGGTATACACACACCGGTTGAGCCAATGACTATTCATGATTCCATATTGAATCAATTACATACCGGTTTGAAATAAAATTAGAGGAATGTTATGGTAAAACTTCGTTTGAAACGATGTGGTAGAAAGCAACGTGCGACTTGAAGGACATGATCGGCTGTGGATTCTTACATCCACCATTTTCTATAGGAATGAAGATGTTCTTGGCTCGACATAGTTTGTTCTGCTCTGTTAGGAACCTAATTTGTGTTAGGTTGTAAGTAAATAGTACATGATGGAGCTCGAGCAGAAAGGATTGATTCGTTTATCAGGGGGAAGAATCTAGGGTTAGTAACTATCAATAAGTTAGACCAACTTTGTAAGTATATCCTCATTATATAAATCGAAAGGTTAAAAAAATCGAAAAATCAAAGAAGTTTGAAAAATAAAAAGTAAAATTTTTAAGAATTGGTAAAACTATTTCGATCAAAAGTGTATCACAAGGGAATCCACCATTCATATTCTATTTCTATAGTATAGAAAAAAATAACAAAAAACAAAAAGGGATGTTGCTGCTCTTTTGAAAGGAGTAAGTATCACCGAAGTTATGTCTAAACCCAATGATTTCACAAAGCAAAGATAAAGGATTCCGGAACAAGTAAACACTATTTTCAATTGTCTCAACAATTGAATCAGAATGAGGAATAAAAATAGATTCGAGATGAGACAAACAAAAGAAGTTAGAGACGGCTCAATAAATGTCTAAGGGTTTCCCTTCGAACTCTGTCAGAATTACCCAACTTGAGTTATGAGTACGAATGAGATTTCTTTTTTTCTGTAAGGAAGAATAAAAAAAGGACTAAAATCATAATCTAATTCATGATTTTATGGATCCATTTGCCATTATATACATATACAGAAATTTAGAATCCTTTTTTCTCGAGCCGTATGAGGAGAAAACCTCCCATACGTTTCTAGGGAGGGCATTGTTTATTTACATCTATTCCAATGAGCCATCTACCGAATCGTTGCAATTGATGTTCGATCCCGAAGAGAAGGAAGAGATCTTAGAAAAGTAGGTTTTTACGATCCGATAAAGAATCAAACTTATTTAAATGTTCCTGTTATTCTATATTTCCTTGAAAAAGGTGCTCAACCTACGGGAACTGTTTGTAATATTTTAAGGAAGGCAGAATTATTTCAAGAAAGAACTTCGATTCGAGTTAATTAAAGTAAAAAAACAAAAAGTTAATAAATAAAAAAGGGGGGGATAACTAGTATCTATCTTTGTGTAATTATTTACACACACACAATTTGCCTTTTTCTTGCTGTATTCATACTTAATTTACTTTTTTTCTTGTTTTGTTTGTTGCGGGAATCCACCAACAAACAAGGGGTTAATCTTGCTTATTGTACCTCTATTGATTGAATAAACCCGAGATTTTTTCTTTACTTTACCTCTTTCGTATTTTTTTCATCCAAATTTCTTATTTATGTTTATGTTGTGCCAATCCAACACAAGTCCTTATTTGATTTACTTAAATTTGTTTTCTTAACATTGGATTAATATTGACAATGGTGCATCGAAGAAATATAATTTGATCGTAGATAAATAGATCCGTTTATCTCCACCCCATATTGGTTTTTTCTTTCCTTCACTTCAGTCAAATGATGGGTTTGCCCTGCCGGATTTACTGGCATACAAGATGTATTTTCTTAACGAAAAAGAAAAGAAAATTGATAAATAAAATGGCGGTTTGTCACAATTTTGACATCTCTATTGGGAATCTTTTGTTGTTTAATCCGATCTGTCCATTTTGGTATTTTGGTGTTTTTAATTAATCAACAAAAACAAATCTTTCTTTTCGATTTGTTCTAGTTCAATGTTTTGTTTTGACGGAGTCGTGCAGTGCAATTCAATTGATTTTTTTATTTTGACCGTATTTACATATATATCCTATTTATTTTTTTTTATTCGGGTTGCTAACTCAACGGTAGAGTACTCGGCTTTTAAGTGCGACTATGATCTTTTACACATTTGGATGAAGCAAGAAATTCGTCCAGACTATTGGTAGAGTCTATAAGACCACGACTGATCCTCAAAGGTAATGAATGGAAAAAACAGCATGTCGTAATAAAATATTATTATTTTATTATTTAATTTATCCTTACCGGATCGTTACAATTTTTTTTTTCACTTCCAAAAAGAAAAAAAAAATTCACATTTACAGTTGGGTCTAGTGAATAAATGGATAGAACCCTATGGCTCTAATTCTGGTGAAATAAAAAGCAACGAGCTTTTGTTCTTAATTTGAATGATTACCCGATCTAATTAGACGTTAAAGATAGATTAGTGCCTGATGCGGGAAAGGGTGGGTTCCTCTGTGAGTGGACCATTGATTTTCTTTCTTTTTTTTTTTTAATGAATCCTAATTATTCTTTATTATGGATTGGAGACGGATGTGTAGAAGAAAGAGTATACTGATAAAGAGAATTTATTCCAAAGTCAAAAGAGCGATCGAGTTGCAAAAATAAAGGATTTTTTACCCTCTTGTAATTATAACGAACATAAACCAATTGGATAGAAAAGGAGAGGAAAAAGATCTGTTGATTGGACTTCCCTGTTTCCTTTGTTTGCGGGATATATATATTTTTCTTACTGTAATTATATACATAATACATATCCTGTTCTGACCATATTGCACTATGTATCATTTGATAACCCCAAAAATGAAATAGGTCCCGCCTCTGGTTCAAGTAGAAATGGAAATGGAAGAATTACAAGGATATTTAGAAAAAGATAGATCTCGGCAACAACACTTTCTATATCCGCTTCTCTTTAAGGAGTATATTTACACATTTGCTCATGATCGTGGTTTAAATGGTTCGATTTTTTACGAATCCACGGAAATTTTTGGTTATGACAATAAATCTAGTTCAGTACTTGTGAAACGTTCAATTATTCGAATGTATCAACAGAATTATTTGATTTATTCGGTTAATGATTCTAACCAAAATCGATTCGTTGGGCACAACAATTATTTTTATTTTCATTTTTATTCTCAGATGATATTGGAAGGTTTTGCAGTCATTGTGGAAATTCCATTCTTGCTGCGATTAGTATCTTCCCTCGAAGAAAAAAAAATACCAAAATCTCAAAATTTGAATTTACGATCTATTCATTCAATATTTCCCTTTTTGGAGGACAAATTATCGCATTTAAATTATGTGTCAGATATACTAATACCTTATCCCATACATCTGAAAATCTTGGTTCAAATCCTTCAATTCTGGATCCAAGATGTTCCTTCTTTACATTTATTGCGATTCTTTCTTCACGAATATCATAATTGGAATAGTCTTATTACTCCGAATAATTCTATTTTTCCTTTTTTACTTTTTTCAAAAGAAAATAAAAGACTATTTCGGTTCCCATATAATTCTTATGTATCTGAATGCGAATTTTTATTAGTTTTTCTTCGTAAACAATCTTCTTATTTACGATTAACATCTTCTGGAGCTTTTCTTGAGCGAACACATTTCTATGGAAAAATAGAACATCTTATAGTAGTGCACCGTAATTATTTTCAGAAGACCCTATGGTTCTTCAAGGATCCCTTCATGCATTATGTTCGATATCAAGGAAAAGCAATTCTG